TGCCAATCTTTGATAATTTTATCATCATCCAATTGTTTTCAAATTGGTCTATTCAAAGGTTTGAAATATAACAATGTTACAAAAGAATTGAATCCCATAATTCAAATTATAGATTTGTTGGGTCCCCTGGGTACTATTGTACCTAAAATAGCGAATTTTTATTCATCTTATAATTTATTAACTCATAATCGGATCTTGTTAAATAAATATTTGCTACTTACCAATTTGAAACAGACTTTCCAAGTACTTCAAGTATTTAAATACTGTTTAATGGATGAAAATAGGAGGGTTTATAATCCGGATCCATACCGTAATATCATTTTGAATCCATTCCGTTTGAATTGGTGTTTTCTCCATCACGATTATTGTGAGGAGACACCTACAATAATTCGCCTTGGACAATTTCTTTGTGAAAATATATGTTTATTCAAATACGGGCCACGCATAAAAAAATCCGGGCAAATTGTAATTGTTCATGTTGATTTTTTAGTTATAAGATCCTCTAAGCCCTATTTGGCTACTCCGGGAGCAACTGTTCATGGCCAGTATGGAAAAATACTTTATGAAGGAGAGCCATTAGTTACATTTATATATGAAAAATCGAGATCTGGTGACATAACGCAGGGTCTTCCAAAAGTGGAACAAGTCTTAGAAGTGCGTTCGATTGAATCAATATCGATGAACCTCGAAAAGAGAGTTGAAAGTTGGAATAAACGTATACCAAGAATTCTTGGAATCCCCTGGGGATTCTTGGTTGGAGCTGAGCTAACCACCATCCAAAGTCATATCTCTTTAGTTAATAAAATCCAAAAGGTTTATCGATCTCAGGGGGTACAGATCCATAATAAACATATAGAGATTATTGTACGTCAAATAACATCAAAAGTGTTGGTTTCAGAAGATGGAATGTCTAATGTTTTTTTACCTGGAGAATTAATCGGATTCTTGCGGGCGGAACGAGCGGGGCGTGCTTTGGACGAAGCGATCAGTTATCGGGCAATCTTATTGGGAATAACGAGAACATCTCTGAATACTCAAAGTTTCATATCTGAAGCGAGTTTTCAAGAAACCGCTCGAGTTTTAGCAAAAGCTGCTTTACGAGGTCGTATTGATTGGTTAAAAGGCCTAAAAGAAAACGTTGTTCTGGGGGGGATTATCCCCGTTGGTACCGGATTCAAAAAATTAGTGCACCATTCAAGGCAAGGCAAAAACATGGAATTGGAAATAAAAAGGAAGAATCTATTTGAGTCAGAAATGATAGATATTTTATTATACCATAGAGAATTTTTTTGTTCTTGTGCCCAAAACAATTTTCACGAGAGATCAGAACAATTATTTATGCGATTTAATGATTCCTAAGAAAAAAGAATGAATCTCTTCTTTTTTCTTTAACTATCTGGAACTGTCTGTCCGATTATTGATTTAATAATCGATAAGTAATTAAAGGAAATTCATGGTTTGGACCGTGTATCTACGTTCAATCCGCAGTATAAAGTTCCGTCGGAACAATTATTATTTATTTTAAGGTACCTTGTCTCTTTGTAAAAAATAAGGAAGTGTGGGGAAAAATGACAAAAAGATATTGGAACATCAATTTGGAAGAGATGATGGAGGCGGGAGTTCATTTTGGTCATGGTACTAGGAAATGGAATCCTAGAATGGCCCCTTACATTTCTGCTAAACGTAAAGGTATTCATATTACAAATCTTATGATAACTGCTCGTTTTTTATCAGAAGCCTGTGATTTAGTTTTTGATGCAGCAAGCAGGGGAAAAAACTTTTTAATCGTCGGTACAAAAAATAAAGCAGCGGATTCAGTAGCATCAGCTGCAATAGGGGCTCGGTGTCATTATGTTAATAAAAAATGGCTCGGTGGTATGTCAACGAATTGGTACACTATGGAAACGAGACTTCATAAGTTCAGGGACTTAAGAGCGGAACAAAAGATGGGGAAATTCAATCGTCTCCCCAAAAGAGATGCAGCAATGTTCAAGAGAAAATTATCTACCTTGCAAACATATCTGGGTGGGATCAAATATATGACGGGGTTGCCTGATATTGTAATCATTCTTGATCAACAAGAAGAATATACGGCTCTTCGAGAATGTGTCATTTTGGGGATTCCGACCATTTGTTTAATCGATACAAATTGCGATCCGGATCTCGCAGATATTTCGATTCCAGCCAACGACGATGCTATAGCTTCAATCCGATTTATTCTTAACAAATTAGTATTCGCAATCTGCGAGGGTCGTTCTAGCTATATGAGAAATCGTTGATTATGATTAAGAATAATAAGATTCATTAATTATTTGGAAACTCGATCGATTTATTGGATCGGTTACTATTCTTTTCTTTCATTTTTAAAAGAGATAAAGATAAAAATTTATGGGTATATTGATATTATGCCCTGTGATTTATCGGTATCCTAAATATTAAATATAGGATTAATGATTAAAGTAGGTGAGTTGATAAAGAGATGGTTGAATCAAAATAATTTATTTTTTAAGTTCGATTTCTGTTAGAGGACAATATGAACGTTATACCATGTTCCATTAAAACACTCAAGGGGTTATACGATATATCAGGTGTAGAGGTAGGCCAACATTTATATTGGCAAATAGGGGGTTTACAAATCCATGCCCAGGTACTTATCACTTCTTGGGTCGTAATTGCTATCTTATTAGGTTCAGTCGTCATAACTGTACGGAATCCACAAACCATTCCGACCGACGGTCAGAATTTCTTCGAATATGTCCTTGAATTTATTCGAGACTTGAGCAAAACTCAGATTGGAGAAGAATATGGTCCTTGGGTTCCCTTTATAGGAACTATGTTCCTATTTATTTTTGTTTCTAACTGGTCAGGTGCTCTTTTACCATGGAAAATCATACAGTTACCTCATGGGGAGTTAGCTGCACCTACGAATGATATAAATACTACTGTTGCTTTAGCTTTACCCACGTCAGTGGCATATTTTTATGCGGGTCTTACCAAAAAAGGATTGGGTTATTTCGGGAAATACATTCAACCAACTCCAATACTTTTACCAATTAACATCCTAGAAGATTTTACAAAACCTTTATCTCTTAGTTTTCGACTTTTCGGAAATATATTGGCTGATGAATTAGTAGTTGTTGTTCTTGTTTCTTTAGTACCTTCAGTAGTTCCTATACCTGTTATGTTTCTTGGATTATTTACAAGCGGTATTCAAGCTCTTATTTTTGCAACTTTAGCCGCGGCTTATATAGGCGAATCCATGGAGGGTCATCATTGACTCGCTTTTGAAATAGTCTTTGTTTAAGCTTATCCTAATTCATGCATGGTTAGTTCAAAAGAATCCCTTAGTTATGGAACATAATAGATACCAAATACATATCTATGACCTAGCTAGTGTCTAGGAGTAAAGGGATAGTGCGGAATTGTCAAAAGGGGGATCAAACTAGATATATGTAATGTCTATAAGTCCAGTTCCTGCGTATGTTTCAAAGAATGAAAATTCTTTTAGAGTCCGATTCAATAGAAATATAAAATACAGGCGGTTTACGTTATGGAAGAAACAAATGTATATGTAATATTAGCTATTCACTAGTTATTATAAGGTATCCCTAATCCCTACTAATATACATATAATTAATGTATAATTAATATACACATAGAAGATTCATATTCTATTTTTTCCTAGTATATTTTTTTCCAGTCCACCCCATTTAGATAGATACCCATATAAGTCCTTCTCTTTTGTCTGTGATTGTGGATTGAATGAAAAACGGATGAACTCGCAGATAGAGAAGAGCCAAAAATGAAGAATTGAAAGAGAGAATGGTTTGAAACAAAAAGATGCAATAACTAGAACCATACGCATATGATTAAAAAAAATTCCATCAGGAGTAGAAACTCAAAGAAAAACGAGATATCTTAGTTACTTCGATCCCATAGATCTTAGTGATAAAAAGTAAGTAATAATTAATTGGTTAAAAATGGGTTGATTGTATCATTAACCATTTCTTTTTTTTTTTATGAGGAACTCACTATGAATCCAATAATTTCTGCCGCTTCCGTTATTGCTGCTGGATTGGCCGTAGGGCTTGCTTCTATTGGACCTGGGGTTGGTCAAGGTACTGCTGCAGGCCAAGCTGTAGAAGGTATTGCGAGACAACCAGAAGCGGAGGGTAAAATACGAGGTACTTTATTGCTTAGTCTAGCTTTTATGGAAGCTTTAACTATTTACGGATTGGTTGTTGCATTAGCGCTTTTATTTGCGAATCCTTTTGTTTAATTTAATCCTAGAAATGTGAAAAAGTACGTACTTTTTTTATTATTAACTCAGACTTGCCGTTTGTTTCTTCGAGTTAGATCAACACTTTACTCCTACAATCAATTCAATTACTTATTTGTTGAGACAATGCCCCCGGAAGGACTTATTTGAAGATGAGGAATTAGCAGATCCGCCCGCTTTCTTCCTTCCCGCTCTTAGTTAGTACAATTAAAACTTTTTTTAGGAGGCTTTTTGACAAATTAGATATTTTGCAATTGACGCGATACCTAGGACCTAACCTAATAAGTATCTCTTTTTATTGTAAACTAAAAAAAAAATGAAATTTATCAAATTCAATTAATAGATTCAATTTATTCCCATAAAGAAAAGAAAATTTTTAAAATGAATAAAAATGAATTGATCAAAGACGGGCGGGCGAGGTGATACAAAAAGAACTCTGTTCTTTGTTAGTCTTATCTATAAGAAAGAGGAGAGCATATGAAAAATGTAACCGATTTTTTTGTTTCCTTTGGCTATTGGCCATCCGCCGGGAGTTTCGGATTTAATACTGATATTTTAGCAACAAATACAATAAATCTAACTGTAGTGCTTGGCGTATTGATTTTTTTTGGAAAGGGAGTGTGTACGAGTTGTATATTTCAAAAATATAGGTTGGATCCAACCAGCCGCACTTTATTTATGTTACTTTACCCTTTTCTAGTATAGGAGAAATAGTAAAGAA